GCTAGCGTAGCTTAATACAAAGCATAGCACTGAAGATGCTAAGATGGACCCTAAAAAGCCCCGCATGCACAAAGGCTTGGTCCTGACTTTACTATCAGCTCTAGCTCAAATTACACATGCAAGTCTCCGCAGCCCTGTGAGGATGCCCTTAATCCCCTGCCCGGGGACGAGGAGCGGGCATCAGGCACAACTTTTTAGCCCAAGACGCCTTGCCATGCCACACCCCCAAGGGAATTCAGCAGTGATAAATATTAAGCCATAAGTGAAAACTTGACTTAGTTAGGGCTAAGAGGGCCGGTAAAACTCGTGCCAGCCACCGCGGTTATACGAGAGGCCCTAGTTGATAGCCGCGGCGTAAAGGGTGGTTAAGGAAAACAAAAAATAAAGCCGAAGAGCCCCTTGGCCGTCATACGCTTCTGGGAATTCGAAGTTCAACCACGAAAGTAGCTTTAAAAAAGTCCACCTGACCCCACGAAAACTGAGAAACAAACTGGGATTAGATACCCCACTATGCTCAGTTGTAAACTTAGACGTCCACTTACAACAGACGTCCGCCAGGGTACTACGAGCGTCAGCTTAAAACCCAAAGGACTTGGCGGTGCCTTAGATCCCCCTAGAGGAGCCTGTTCTAGAACCGATAACCCCCGTTAAACCTCACCACTTCTGGTCTTTCCCGCCTATATACCGCCGTCGTCAGCTTACCCTGTGAAGGATTAACAGTAAGCAAAATGGGTACACCCCAAAACGTCAGGTCGAGGTGTAGCGTACGAAGTGGGAAGAGATGGGCTACATTTTCTACTACAGAACATTACGAACAGCACTATGAAAAAGAATGCTTAAAGGAGGATTTAGTAGTAAAAAGGAAATAGAGTGTCCTTTTGAATCTGGCTCTGAGGCGCGTACACACCGCCCGTCACTCTCCCCTGTCAAATCGCGCAAACCGTATCTTAACATCAAAGCACCGACGAGGGGAGGCAAGTCGTAACATGGTAAGTGTACCGGAAGGTGCACTTGGATCAAACCCAGGGTGTGGCTGAGACAGTTAAGCATCTCCCTTACACCGAGAAGACATCCATGCAAGTTGGATCACCCTGAGCCAAACAGCTAGCTTAATTATTCAATAACCTCACAACATACATAACACAACATAAACTTCAACAACAAAAACTAAACCATTCTTTTACCTTAGTACGGGAGACGGAAAAGGTCCATCACAAAGCAATAGAAAAAGTACCGCAAGGGAAAGCTGAAAGAGAAATGAAATAACCCATATAAGCACAAAAAAGCAGAGACTTAAACTCGTACCTTTTGCATCATGATTTAGCCAGTCACACACAAGCAAAGAGACCTTTAGTTTGAAACCCCGAAACCAGGTGAGCTACCCCGAGACAGCCTATTTAGGGCCAACCCGTCTCTGTGGCAAAAGAGTGGGAAGAGCTCCGGGTAGAGGTGACAAACCTACCGAACCTGGTGATAGCTGGTTGCCTAAAAAATGGATAGAAGTTCAGCCTCGTACTCCCCAAATCAAGTAAGTGAACACAAACACAAGCCTAAGAGAAACATACGAGAGTTAGTTAAAGGGGGTACAGCCCCTCTAACCAAGGACACAACCTTAACAGGAGGATAAGGATCATACTTTTAAAAACCAACCGTTTTAGTGGGCCTAAAAGCAGCCACCTGGACAGAAAGCGTTAAAGCTCAAACGGAGCAAAGTTTATTATACTGATAACCCATCCTACTCCCCTAAATATATTAGGCCCCTCCATGCCCACATGGAAGAGACTATGCTAAAATGAGTAACAAGAAGACACGCTCTTCTCCAAGCACAAGTGTAAGCTAGATCGGACCCACCACTAGCAATTAACGAACCCAACCCAAGAGGGCAATGCGAATACTACAAAAACCAAGAAAAACTCACAACCCTAATCGTTAACCCTACACTGGAGTGCAAATCTTTAAAGGAAAGACTAAAAGAAAGGGAAGGAACTCGGCAAACACAAGCCTCGCCTGTTTACCAAAAACATCGCCTCCTGCCAAGCTCTAAGTATAGGAGGTCCAGCCTGCCCAGTGACTACACAGTTCAACGGCCGCGGTATTTTGACCGTGCAAAGGTAGCGCAATCACTTGTCTTTTAAATGAAGACCTGTATGAATGGCTAAACGAGGGCTTAACTGTCTCCCCCTTCAGGTCAATGAAATTGATCTATCCGTGCAGAAGCGGGTATAAAAATACAAGACGAGAAGACCCTTTGGAGCTTAAGGTACAAACCCACCCACGTCAAACAACTTAACAAAGAGTACAAACTTAGTGAAAACTGGAACTTTACCTTCGGTTGGGGCGACCACGGAGAAAAGAAAAGCCTCCGAGTGGACTGGGAACACTCCCAAAACCAAGAGAGACATCTCTAAGCCACAGAACATCTGACCAACTATGATCCGGTCGCAAGACCGATCAACGAACCAAGTTACCCTAGGGATAACAGCGCAATCCTCTCCCAGAGTCCATATCGACGAGAGGGTTTACGACCTCGATGTTGGATCAGGACATCCTAATGGTGCAGCCGCTATTAAGGGTTCGTTTGTTCAACGATTAAAGTCCTACGTGATCTGAGTTCAGACCGGAGCAATCCAGGTCAGTTTCTATCTGTAATGCTACTTTTCCTAGTACGAAAGGACCGGAAAAAGGGGGCCCCTACTTAAAGCACGCCCCACTCCTAACTAATGAAAACAACTTAATTAGACAAAGGAGGGCCGAACCAACAAGTTCAAGATTAGAACATACTAAGGTGGCAGAGCATGGTAATTGCGAAAGGCCTAAGCCCTTTTAACCAGGGGTTCAAATCCTCTCCTTAGTTCATGCTAAACACTTTACTAACCCACCTAATTAATCCCCTCACCTACATCGTACCCGTCCTCCTAGCAGTTGCCTTCCTAACATTAATCGAACGAAAAGTGCTCGGTTACATACAGCTACGAAAAGGCCCCAACATCGTCGGACCTTACGGACTTCTCCAACCAATTGCCGACGGAGTAAAACTATTCATCAAAGAACCAATCCGCCCCTCCACATCATCCCCATTCCTATTCTTAGCGACCCCAATACTTGCCCTAACACTAGCAATAACCCTATGAGCCCCCATCCCTATGCCATACCCAGTTACTGACCTTAACTTAGGCATCCTATTTATTCTAGCACTCTCAAGCCTTGCAGTGTACTCAATCCTGGGCTCAGGATGAGCATCCAACTCAAAATACGCTTTAATCGGAGCTTTACGAGCCGTAGCCCAAACAATCTCATACGAAGTAAGCCTCGGATTAATTCTACTATCCGTAATTATCTTCTCAGGAGGATATACATTACAAATATTCAACACCACCCAAGAAAGCATCTGACTATTAATCCCCGCCTGACCATTAGCTGCAATATGATATATCTCAACACTGGCAGAGACGAATCGAGCACCATTCGACCTAACTGAGGGAGAATCAGAACTAGTTTCCGGATTTAATGTAGAATATGCAGGTGGCCCTTTCGCCTTATTTTTTCTAGCCGAATACGCCAACATCCTATTAATAAATACTCTTTCAGCCGTACTATTCCTCGGAGCCTCCCACATTCCAACGATCCCAGAATTAACAACAATTAACCTAATAACTAAAGCTGCTCTCCTGTCTATAATTTTCTTATGAGTACGAGCCTCATACCCACGATTCCGATACGACCAATTAATGCATTTAGTTTGAAAAAACTTCCTTCCTTTAACCTTGGCATTAGTATTATGACACATTGCACTCCCAATCGCCTTCGCCGGACTTCCCCCTCAACTTTAACAACAAAGGAACTGTGCCTGAATTCACAAGGACCACTTTGATAGAGTGGCTTACGAGGGTTAAAATCCCTCCGGTTCCTAGAAAGAAGGGAATCGAACCCATGCTCAGGAGATCAAAACTCCTGGTGCTTCCTCTACACCACTTTCTAAGATCGGGTCAGCTAATTAAGCTTTCGGGCCCATACCCCGAACATGATGGTTAAAATCCCTCCCCTATCAATGAACCCCTACGTACTTGCTATTCTCCTATCTAGCCTCGGCCTAGGAACCACCCTAACCTTTGCCAGCTCCCACTGACTACTTGCCTGAATAGGACTAGAAGTAAACACCCTAGCAATTGCACCACTGATAGCCCAACATCACCACCCCCGAGCAGTAGAAGCAACCACCAAATATTTTCTAACCCAAGCCACCGCAGCAGCAATAATCTTATTTGCAAGCACAACAAATGCTTGAATAACCGGAGAATGAGATATCAATAATTTATCTCATCCTATCGCCAGTACAATAATCATCACAGCCCTAGCACTCAAAGTAGGACTAGCCCCAATCCACTACTGACTACCAGAAGTACTCCAAGGACTCGACCTAATAACAGGACTAATCTTATCCACATGACAAAAACTGGCCCCATTCGCATTAATTATCCAAGTAGCCCCAGCCATCGACCCACTCCTACTAACCTGCCTAGGCCTACTATCAACATTAGTTGGGGGCTGGGGCGGACTAAACCAAACCCAGCTACGAAAAATCCTAGCATACTCATCCATCGCGCACATAGGATGAATGATTATCATCCTTCAATACACACCCCAACTCACCCTAATTGCGTTAGGAACATACATCTTTATAACCTCCGCAGCTTTCCTCACACTAAAAATATCATTTGCCACAAAAATCAACACTCTAACCACATCATGATCAAAAAGCCCAGTCCTTGTGTCAACCACTGCCTTAGTCTTACTCTCCCTAGGAGGACTCCCCCCACTAACAGGGTTCATACCAAAATGACTAATCCTGCAAGAACTCGCAAAACAGGACCTACCCCTTACCGCAACAATCATGGCACTAACCGCCCTACTAAGCCTATACTTTTACCTACGACTATGCTACGCTATAACCCTCACCATCTCCCCCAGCACAACCAACCTCACCACTCCCTGACGAATCCAAACAAACCAATCAACCCTACCCCTAGCCCTATCCACAACAATTGCTTTAGGACTACTCCCCCTAACCCCCGCCATCCTAACACTAACCACCTAAGGGCTTAGGATAACAAACCAGACCAAAAGCCTTCAAAGCTTTAAGCAGGAGTGAAAACCTCCTAGCCCTTGACTAAGACTTGCGGGACTTTATCCCACATCTTCTAAATGCAAATCAGACACTTTAATTAAGCTAAAGCCTTTCTAGATGAGAAGGCCTCGATCCTACAAACTCTTAGTTAACAGCTAAGCGCTCAAACCAGCGAGCATTCATCTACTTTCCCGCCGTAGCCGAGCAAGGCGGGAAAAGCCCCGGCAGGGATTAGCCTGCATCTTTAGATTTGCAATCTAATGTGTTTTACACTACAGAGCTCTGATAGGGAGAGGACTCAAACCTCTGTCTTCGGGGCTACAACCCACCGCCTAAGCACTCGGCTACCCTACCTGTGGCAATCACACGCTGATTCTTCTCTACAAACCACAAAGACATTGGCACCCTCTACCTTGTATTTGGTGCCTGAGCCGGAATAGTAGGAACTGCTCTCAGCCTCCTAATTCGAGCCGAACTTAGTCAGCCCGGATCGCTTCTTGGTGATGACCAAATTTACAACGTTATCGTTACCGCGCATGCTTTCGTAATGATTTTCTTTATAGTAATACCCATTCTCATTGGAGGATTTGGGAACTGACTCGTACCGCTAATGATCGGGGCCCCAGACATGGCATTCCCTCGAATAAACAATATGAGCTTCTGACTGCTCCCACCCTCATTCCTTTTACTACTGGCCTCCTCTGGAGTTGAAGCCGGAGCAGGAACAGGATGAACAGTTTATCCACCCCTTGCAGGTAACCTTGCTCACGCAGGAGCATCCGTAGATCTAACTATTTTCTCCCTACATCTGGCAGGTGTCTCATCAATTCTAGGGGCAATCAATTTCATCACTACAACTATCAACATAAAACCCCCTGCAATTTCTCAATACCAAACCCCTCTATTCGTCTGAGCCGTACTAGTAACAGCCGTCCTTCTTCTCCTCTCCCTACCCGTGCTAGCTGCCGGAATTACAATACTTTTAACAGACCGAAACCTAAACACCACATTCTTTGACCCCGCCGGGGGAGGAGACCCAATCCTTTATCAACACCTGTTCTGATTCTTTGGCCATCCAGAAGTATACATTCTTATTTTACCCGGGTTTGGTATTATTTCACATGTCGTAGCCTACTACTCAGGTAAAAAAGAACCATTCGGATACATGGGCATGGTCTGAGCCATAATGGCTATCGGACTTCTAGGGTTCATCGTATGAGCCCATCATATGTTTACTGTTGGAATAGACGTAGACACCCGTGCATACTTCACATCTGCCACAATAATCATTGCCATTCCCACAGGAGTAAAAGTATTCAGCTGACTAGCCACACTTCATGGGGGCTCAATTAAATGAGAGACACCTATGCTGTGAGCCCTGGGATTTATTTTCCTATTTACAGTGGGTGGACTAACAGGAATTGTCCTAGCCAACTCATCCCTCGACATTGTTCTCCACGACACATACTATGTAGTTGCACACTTCCACTATGTTCTATCAATGGGTGCCGTATTTGCAATTATAGCAGCCTTCGTACACTGATTCCCCTTATTTACAGGATACACCCTCCATAGCACTTGAACAAAAATCCACTTTGGGGTAATGTTCGTAGGCGTAAATCTTACCTTTTTCCCGCAACACTTCCTAGGCCTAGCAGGAATACCACGACGATATTCCGACTACCCAGACGCCTACGCCCTATGAAATACAGTTTCTTCTATCGGATCACTTATCTCGCTAGTAGCCGTAATCATGTTCCTCTTTATCCTATGAGAGGCTTTCGCTGCAAAACGAGAAGTACTGTCAGTAGAACTAACAATAACAAACTCAGAATGACTTCATGGATGTCCTCCCCCTTATCATACATTTGAAGAACCAGCGTTTGTTCAAGTTCAATCAAATTAATTCGAGGAAGGGAGGAATTGAACCCCCATATGCTGGTTTCAAGCCAGCCGCATAACCACTCTGCCACTTCCTTCTAAAGACATTAGTAAAATTCGTTAATTACATCACCTTGTCAAGATGAAATCGTAGGTTAAATCCCTGCATGTCTTGAGCCCCCAGGCTTAATGGCACATCCCACACAACTAGGATTCCAAGACGCGGCATCACCTGTTATAGAAGAACTTCTTCACTTCCATGACCATGCTTTAATAATTGTATTCTTAATTAGTACCCTAGTACTTTACATTATTGTTGCAATGGTTTCAACCAAACTCACCAACAAGTATATTTTAGACTCTCAAGAAATCGAAATTGTATGAACAGTTCTCCCAGCCGTAATTCTCGTTCTTATCGCCCTCCCTTCACTTCGAATTCTTTATCTTATAGACGAGATTAACGACCCCCACCTAACAATCAAAGCCATGGGCCATCAATGATACTGAAGCTACGAATACACAGATTATGAAGACCTGAATTTCGACTCTTACATAATTCCAACTCAAGACCTTACTCCCGGCCAATTCCGACTCCTTGAAACAGACCACCGAATGGTAGTACCAATGGAATCCCCCATCCGTGTTCTTGTTTCCGCCGAAGACGTGCTACATTCTTGAGCCGTCCCCTCCCTAGGAGTAAAAATAGATGCAGTCCCAGGACGACTAAAACAAGCCGCCTTTATTGCTTCCCGCCCAGGTGTATTCTATGGACAATGCTCCGAAATCTGCGGAGCAAACCACAGCTTTATGCCTATCGTAGTTGAGGCAGTTCCCCTAGAACATTTTGAAAACTGATCCTCTTTAATGCTAGAAGACGCCTCACTAGAAAGCTAAATTTGGGATAAAGCGTTGGCCTTTTAAGCCAAAGATTGGTGCCTCCCGACCACCTCTAGTGAAATGCCCCAATTAAACCCCGCCCCTTGATTTGCAATCTTAGTATTCTCATGACTAATTTTCCTTACTATCATTCCAACTAAAGTCCTAAACCACATCTCACCAAACGAGCCCACCCCGGTAAGCGCTGAAAAACACAAAGCAGAACCCTGAGACTGACCATGGCAATAAGCTTCTTCGACCAATTTGCAAGCCCATCTTATCTTGGCATCCCCCTAATTGCTATCGCAATCGCATTGCCATGAGTACTTTATCCTACGCCCTCTTCACGATGAATTAACAACCGATTAATTACCCTTCAAGGATGAATTATCAATCGCTTCACCAACCAACTCATACTACCCATTAATGTCGGGGGACATAAATGAGCCCTACTCTTAGCCTCCCTAATAGTTTTCCTTATTACCATTAACATGCTTGGACTATTACCATATACATTTACCCCAACTACACAACTCTCCCTAAATATAGGCTTTGCCGTACCACTATGACTTGCTACAGTACTTATTGGAATACGAAATCAACCAACAGTTGCCCTAGGACACCTACTACCAGAAGGAACACCAATCCCCCTGATCCCGGTACTAATTATTATCGAAACAATTAGCCTATTTATCCGCCCATTAGCCCTAGGAGTTCGACTAACAGCCAACTTGACCGCAGGCCACCTATTAATTCAACTAATCGCTACCGCCGTATTTGTTTTACTACCAATAATGCCAACAGTAGCAATCCTAACTGCCACCGTCCTATTCCTTCTCACACTACTAGAAGTAGCAGTAGCCATAATCCAAGCCTACGTATTCGTCCTACTTCTAAGCCTGTACCTACAAGAGAACGTTTAATGGCCCACCAAGCACATGCATATCATATGGTTGATCCAAGCCCATGACCACTAACCGGCGCAATCGGTGCCCTCCTACTAACATCTGGACTAGCAATCTGGTTCCACTTCCACTCAACTACGCTCCTAGCCCTCGGACTTATCCTCTTAATCTTGACCATGTACCAATGATGACGTGACATTATTCGAGAAGGAACCTTCCAAGGCCACCACACCCCACCAGTACAAAAAGGATTACGTTACGGAATAATTCTATTTATTACCTCCGAAGTTTTCTTCTTCCTAGGATTCTTCTGAGCCTTTTACCACTCAAGCCTCGCACCCACCCCTGAGCTAGGAGGCTGCTGACCACCCACTGGAATTACACCCCTAGACCCATTCGAAGTGCCACTACTCAACACCGCTGTACTTTTAGCATCAGGAGTGACAGTAACATGGGCACATCACAGTCTCATAGAAGGAGAACGAAAACAAGCCATTCAATCTCTCACACTTACAATTCTCCTAGGCTTTTATTTTACTGCCCTTCAAGCCATAGAATACTATGAAGCACCCTTTACAATTGCAGACGGAGTTTACGGCTCAACATTCTTCGTAGCCACGGGATTCCATGGACTTCATGTCATTATCGGGTCAACCTTCTTAGCTGTCTGCCTCCTACGTCAAGTCCAATACCACTTTACATCTGAACACCACTTCGGCTTCGAAGCCGCTGCATGATACTGACACTTTGTTGACGTAGTTTGACTATTCCTTTATGTATCAATCTACTGATGAGGCTCATAATCTTTCTAGTATTAATGTTAGTACAAGTGACTTCCAATCACCCAGTCTTGGTTAAACCCCAAGGAAAGATAATGAACTTAATCACTACTATTTTATTAATCACAGTAGCTTTATCTTCAATTCTAGCAATTGTATCTTTCTGACTCCCACAAATAAACCCAGACGCAGAAAAGCTCTCACCATACGAATGCGGCTTCGACCCTCTAGGATCTGCCCGACTCCCATTCTCCCTTCGATTTTTTCTAGTGGCAATTCTATTCCTACTATTCGACCTAGAAATTGCCCTCCTTCTACCCCTCCCATGAGGAAACCAACTTCTTAATCCAACCGGAACATTTTTCTGGGCCACGACAGTCCTAATTTTACTCACACTAGGACTGATTTATGAATGAACCCAAGGAGGCCTAGAATGAGCCGAATAGGGAGTTAGTCCAAAAAAAGACCTCTGATTTCGGCTCAGAAAATCGTGGTTTAATTCCACGACTCCCTTATGACACCCGTACACTTTAGCTTTAGTTCAGCATTCATACTAGGACTAATAGGATTAGCATTCCACCGAACCCACCTTCTCTCCGCCTTGCTATGCCTAGAAGGAATAATACTATCCCTATTCATTGCACTAGCCCTCTGAGCCCTACAATTTGAATCAACAGGCTTTTCTACAGCCCCTATGCTACTACTAGCCTTCTCAGCCTGTGAAGCAAGCGCAGGCCTCGCACTCCTAGTCGCTACAGCTCGAACTCACGGAACCGACCGCCTCCAAAACCTTAACCTCCTACAATGCTAAAAGTATTAATCCCCACAGTCATGCTATTCCCAACAATCTGACTAACCGCACCAAAATGGCTTTGAACAACAACAACCGCGCACAGCCTACTAATCGCTTTAATTAGCCTGACCTGACTAAAATGAACATCAGAAACCGGATGAACATCCTCCAATGCATATCTAGCCACAGACCCCTTATCAACCCCCCTTCTAGTCCTAACATGCTGACTTCTCCCCTTAATAATCTTAGCTAGCCAAAACCACATCAATCCCGAACCCATTAACCGACAACGTCTATACATCACACTACTAGCATCACTTCAGACTTTCCTAATTATAGCTTTCGGCGCCACAGAGATCATCATATTTTACATCATATTTGAAGCTACTCTAATCCCAACCTTAATCATTATCACCCGCTGAGGAAACCAGACCGAACGTCTCAATGCAGGAACCTATTTCTTATTTTATACCCTGGCAGGATCCTTACCCCTTTTAGTAGCCCTACTTCTCCTCCAACAATCCACAGGAACCCTGTCCATACTCATCCTGCCATACTCACAACCACTAACCCTAATCTCCTGAGGACATAAAATCTGATGAGCTGGCTGCGTAATTGCCTTCCTAGTAAAAATACCCCTATACGGAGTCCACCTGTGACTTCCAAAAGCACACGTAGAAGCCCCTGTAGCTGGCTCTATAGTACTAGCCGCCGTATTACTAAAACTTGGAGGATACGGAATAATACGAATAATAGTAATACTAGACCCCCTATCCAAAGAATTAGCCTACCCATTCATTATTTTAGCCCTCTGAGGCATTATCATGACCGGGTCCATTTGCCTCCGACAAACAGACCTTAAATCACTCATTGCATACTCATCTGTTAGCCACATAGGCCTTGTAGCAGGAGGAATCCTGATTCAAACGCCATGAGGATTTACCGGGGCCATCATCCTCATAATTGCACACGGACTAGTGTCTTCCGCACTATTCTGCCTAGCCAACACAGCCTATGAACGAACCCACAGCCGAACTATAGTCCTGGCCCGAGGCCTCCAGATAATCTTCCCACTTACAGCAGTATGATGATTCGTCGCCAACTTAGCCAACCTAGCACTACCGCCTCTTCCAAACCTCATAGGAGAAATCATAATTATCACTACCCTTTTTAACTGATCCCCATGAACCATCGCACTGACAGGAACAGGAACACTAATTACAGCAGGCTACTCCCTCTACTTATTCCTGATAACCCAACGAGGACCAACACCAAACCACATCTTAGGCCTCCCACCCTTCCACACCCGAGAGCACCTCTTAATAACCTTACACCTCCTCCCAGTCATCCTCCTAGTAACAAAACCAGAACTTATGTGAGGTTGATGCTACTGTAAGTATAGTTTAACTAAAATATTAGATTGTGGTTCTAAAGATGGGGGTTAAAAACCCCTTACTCACCGAGGAGGGCCTCGAGGCAATAAGTACTGCTAATCCTTAAACCCCACGGTTAAACTCCGTGGCTTCCTCGCGCTTCTAAAGGATAACAGCTCATCCATTGGTCTTAGGAACCAAAAACTCTTGGTGCAAATCCAAGTGGAAGCTATGCACCCAACAACCTTAATTATATCCTCATCATTAATCCTAATTTTCGTAACCCTAATCTACCCCCTACTAACCACATTCAGTCCAAACCCACAAAACCCAAAATGAGCAACAACACACGTCAAAACCGCCGTAAGCACTGCATTCTTCATTAGCTTGTTACCACTCATAATTTTCTTAGACCAAGGAACTGAAACAATCATCACAAACTGACACTGAATAAACACCTCACTATTTGACGTAAATATCAGCTTTAAATTCGACCACTACTCCCTCATCTTCACCCCCATTGCCCTCTACGTTACTTGGTCCATCCTAGAATTTGCATCATGATACATACACTCTGACCCCTACATAAACCGATTCTTCAAATACCTACTACTATTCCTAGTAGCTATAATCATCTTAGTTACAGCAAACAACATATTTCAACTCTTCATCGGCTGAGAAGGCGTTGGAATCATATCATTCCTCCTCATCGGATGATGATATGGACGAGCAGATGCCAACACAGCAGCTCTTCAGGCCGTATTATATAACCGAGTCGGAGATATCGGACTAATCATAAGCATAGCCTGATTCGCAATAAACCTAAACTCATGAGAAATCCAACAAATTTTTTTCTTATCCAAAGACTTCAACATAACCCTTCCACTAATTGGCCTTATCCTAGCAGCAACCGGAAAATCAGCCCAATTTGGCCTTCACCCTTGACTGCCTTCCGCCATGGAAGGCCCCACGCCAGTCTCTGCCCTACTTCACTCCAGCACTATAGTCGTCGCTGGAATTTTCCTACTAATCCGACTACACCCAATTATAGAAAACAACGAACTAGCATTAACAATCTGCCTTTGCCTAGGAGCACTCACAACCCTCTTCACAGCTGCCTGTGCTTTAACACAAAATGATATCAAAAAAATCGTTGCTTTTTCAACATCCAGCCAACTAGGTCTCATAATAGTTACAATTGGCCTCAACCAACCACAATTAGCCTTCCTCCACATTTGTACACATGCTTTCTTCAAGGCCATACTATTCTTATGCTCAGGATCAATTATCCACAGCCTAAACGACGAACAAGATATCCGAAAAATAGGAGGCCTCCACAACCTAATACCTTTCACCTCCACCTGTCTAACAATCGGCAGCCTAGCCCTTACAGGAACTCCTTTCCTAGCCGGGTTCTTCTCAAAAGACGCCATTATTGAAGCCCTAAACACCTCACACCTAAACGCCTGAGCCCTTATCCTCACACTAATCGCCACATCATTCACTGCAATCTATAGTTTCCGAGTAGTTTTCTTTGTCACTATGGGCACCCCCCGATTCCTGCCCATATCCCCAATTAACGAAAACGACCCCCTAGTAATTAACCCAATCAAACGACTTGCCTGAGGGAGCATCATCGCAGGACTAATCATCACATCAAACTTCCTACCCACAAAAACCCCAATCATAACCATACCAATAACCCTCAAAATAGCTGCCCTTGCCGTAACAATCATCGGCCTACTAGTGGCCATAGAACTAACTTCATTAACCAATAAACAATTCAAAATTACACCTACAATCCAAACACACCACTTTTCAAACATACTAGGATACTTCCCCACAACAGTCCACCGATTAGCCCCCAAAATCAACCTTGTCCTCGGGCAATCAATTGCCACCCAACTCGTAGACCAGACATGATTTGAAGCCGCCGGCCCCAAAGGAATAGCATCCGCCCAAGTAAAAATAGCCAAAACCACAAGTGACATCCAACGAGGAATAATCAAAACATACCTAACCATCTTCCTTCTCACCACCACCCTCTCAATTCTTCTCGCCACCCTTTAAACTGCTCGAAGAGCACCACGACTCAAACCCCGAGTCAACTCCAACACGACAAACAACGTCAAAAGCAACACCCATGCACAAATAACCAACATACCCCCGCCAGAAGAATACATCACAGCCACACCACTGGTATCCCCCCGCAACATAGAAAACTCTTTAAGACCATCAACAACAGTCCAAGAACCCTCATACCAGTTATCTCAAAATAAACCCGCAACCAAACTAACACCTAAAAGATAAACAACAACATACCCCACTACAGAACGGTCTCCCCAACTCTCAGGAAAAGGCTCAGCAGCAAGCGCTGCCGAATAAGCAAACACCACAAGCATCCCGCCCAAATAAATTAAAAAGAGTACTAACGACAAGAAAGACCCACCATGACCAATAAGAACCCCGCACCCAACTCCCGCCGCCACTACTAAACCAAGAGCAGCAAAATAAGGTGCAGGATTAGAAGCCACCGCAACCAAACCAACAATTAAAGCTATCAATAATAAAGATACAAGATAAGTCATAATTCTCACTCGGATTTTAACCGAGACTAGTGACTTGAAGAACCACTGTTGTAATTCAACTATAAGAACCTCTAATGGCAAGCCTGCGAAAAACACACCCACTTCTAAAAATTGCTAATGACGCACTAGTTGACCTACCCGCCCCATCAAACATTTCAGTATGATGAAATTTTGGATCCCTACTAGGATTATGTCTAATTACTCAAATCTTAACAGGACTATTCCTGGCTATACACTATACTTCTGACATTTCAACCGCCTTCTCATCAGTAGCCCACATCTGTCGAGACGTAAACTACGGCTGACTCATCCGCAACATACACGCCAACGGAGCATCATTTTTCTTCATCTGTATCTACCTACACATTGCACGAGGACTATACTATGGATCCTACCTGTACAAAGAAACCTGAAACATTGGCGTAATCCTTCTACTTCTAGTAATAATAACAGCCTTCGTAGGCTACGTACTTCCGTGAGGACAAATATCCTTCTGAGGTGCAACAGTAATTACCAATCTTCTATCAGCAGTACCCTATGTAGGAGACGCCCTAGTCCAATGAATTTGAGGGGGCTTCTCAGTAGACAACGCAACACTAACACGATTCTTCGCCTTCCACTTCCTATTCCCATTCATCGTCGCCGCAGCAACCCTGCTCCACCTCCTGTTCCTACACGAAACAGGATCCAACAACCCAGTAGGACTAAACTCCGACGCAGATAAAATTTCCTTCCACCCCTACTTCTCATATAAAGACCTCCTAGGATTCATCATCATACTTATAGCCCTCACATCATTAGCCCTGTTCTCCCCAAACCTCCTAGGAGACCCAGAAAACTTCACACCTGCAAACCCCTTGGTTACCCCTCCCCATATTAAACCAGAATGATACTTCCTATTCGCCTACGCCATCCTACGATCCATCCCCAACAAACTAGGAGGAGTCCTAGCATTACTATTTTCAATCCTAGTATTAATAGTAGTACCAATCCTCCACACGTCCAAACAGCGAGGCCTAACATTCCGCCCAATCACACAATTCTTATTCTGAACCTTAGTCGCAGACATAGCCATCCTCACATGAATCGGAGGAATACCAGTCGAACACCCATACATTATTATTGGCCAAATTGCATCCGTTCTCTACTTCGCACTATTCCTAATCTTAATTCCACTAGCAGGCTGACTAGAGAATAAAGCACTAGAACGAGCCTGCCCTAGTAGCTTAGCCTAAAAGCATCGGTCTTGTAATCCGAAGATCGGAGGTTAAACTCCTCCCTAGCGCCCAGAAAAGAGAGATTCTAACTCCCACCCCTGGCTCCCAAAGCCAGAATTCTAAAATTAAACTATTTTCTGCCTCCACAAACTACTACGCTATGGTCTAGTACATATTATGCATAATATTACATTAATGTACTAATACATCCATATAAATTCACCTATAACTCATTTAAACCATAAAGCAAGTATTAAATAAGGTATAATGTACATAACCCATACATTTTAACTTCAAAAAAAAATTAATAAGACTTAAAGTAATAGTTTAGTCCCCATTACTGCAAAATCAAATGTTTCCTTGTAAATTTCAATAGAAATTTTTAACACCCATTTTAATGTAGTAAGAAACCACCAATTTATTGTATAAAACATAAAATTAATGATAGGTCAAGGACAATAATTGTGAGGGTAACACAGAATGAACTATTACTGGCATTTGGTTCCTATTTCAAGTCCATAACTGTAATAACTCCACTTATAATGGTTGTAAATGGCATCTGATTAATGGTGTAATTACATACATTTCAATAACCCACCATGCCGAGCATTCTTTTATATGCATAGGGTTTTTCTTTCTGGTTACCTTTCATTTGACATTTCATAGTGCAAATACAAAAATCAATCAAGGTGGAACATTTATACTTGTGAAAATAGATACAGTTGAAAAGATCTAAAGACATGACTTAAGAATTACATTAATTTATCTCAAGTGCATAAGGTATCCATTTCTACTCCACTACTATAGTATATGCCCCCTTCTTCGTTTCTGCGCGACAAACCCCCTTACCCCCTACGCCCAGCAAATCCTGTATCCTTGTCAAACCCCAAAACCAAGGAGGACCTGATAAGCGCATAAGCCAACAAGTTACAGTATGAGTTGACTATCCCACCACATATTATATATAATACATAAACACAATGCCACAAAACCCCGCACAACATAAGCCCAAAAAACAGTCACAAAATTTCGCCCCCAAACTGAATACTGTTTTTTCTAAGCTTAAAATATAAA